GACGAGCTAGGACAAGAGTCGAGGCTGTCAATGCAATTTCATAACTAGTTGGTGCGTTCAAATAATCAAAAGAGGTTCTGTTTCTAAACCCTATTTTGATTGGATTCACTCGACATAATCCAATCAAGCAGAATCCAATTTAGATACAACGCAATTCAAAAATGAAATAAATAAAAAATCTATAAAAATAAGGGTGGGACAAAAAACTTATTAGATACCGTTGACTCCGGTATCTAATAAGTTCTACCTACTATTGGATTTGAACCAATGACTCCCGCCGTATGAAAGCGATACTCTAACCACTGAGTTAAGTAGGTCACTTATTATCCTAAAGAGAACCAAATGGAACCCATCCTATCGATGGATTATAAATATCATATTCCTTATAAGCAACAATAATCGAACCAATACCACTCAAAAATTTCGGATGTTGGATCATAGAATATTGATCTTGACAACAAATTATATACATGATAAAATATGCATCACAAGCACTAAGGGCTATAGCTCAGTTGGTAGAGCACCTCGTTTACACGCGCGCCAATGTTTTTCAGGGGAATCCACCATACAATCCAAAAAATGGATCTTATTGAGAAATCGATGTCTTACTCCATAATAACTTTAAGAGAAAAGAGAACAATAGCCTGACGAGAGGTTCGGTCCTATTTGAGTGCCCTTTGTAGGTACCAAACAGGCTCCGCCTTGAGATATTGATAAGGTGAATAGCAGTATATTCAATGCTAGGCATAATGAGTATAAGGCCCTCAAAAAATCTCTTTTCGTCCTATGAACTTGAAGGTGTATGAAGTTTCATATTGGATTTTTTAAGCCGAACGATAGAGACTTCATTTAACTTAAAATTCTAGGCCAAAGGCAGACCTACGTCAAAATAACTTCACCTTTGAAACACTTTGGTAGTGCTCTGAATTAGAATCCCAAATAATGAATCAGAGCACATGGAGCCATCTCCTTATCTTATTTTTCTGTCAAGAAAAAATATGGCAGATTGGCTGATATTTCTATCAGTTAATGAAAGAGCCCAATGCAAAAAAAAATGCATGTTGGGTCTTTGAAACAGTTCAGATCATTTTGATAATAATAAGTTTGATCTGTTTTACCGAGAAGGTCTACGGTTCGAGTCCGTATAGCCCTAGAGCCCTATAAAAAAAATGAATAAAATTCCAAATTTTCATTTGAAATAAAAAATTGTATAATTTTGATTTCTTCATTCTTGTTTGTTGCTTATAACTGACCGGTTGGTTCATCGAAACAAAATTTGTCCTAGAAACTCACTCACGGGAATCATTTAAAGCAGAACAGAAAACCGAAAAAACATATCATATTTCAAGGAATCGAATCGATCTTTTTCCAAACAAACCAACCCTTCGTCATTAATTGTCGAAGGGAAATTCCATATGCATTTTTCTGCCCACAATCAAGGGGTTAAGCTAGCGATACTCCTTTTCTTTGGTATACCTTACCAAGACCCGGCGAAGCACACCAAAACAAGGGGGGGGTGGTCTTCTTTTTCTGTATTCAATCAAGAGAAAACCCCACCCCATCCAGATCTGATAAACGGAATATACCAACACTAAGATATTCGAAATCCCCAGATACCTACCCATTCTCTTACATTTGAATACTTGTTCTATTCTAAATTACTAAGAAAAAACTTTCGACTCTATTCCTAAAAAATCCAAATTCCGAACTCGCATTTTTATAAAGAAAATTCAAATAATCAAAAGAATATCAAAAGAATAATAAATTCAAAAATTTTAAACACAAAATAAGAATTCTATTTGCTTTCTTTAGGCTTTAGGAAGAATCCTAGGCAAAAACAAGAAAATTTGTCTAAGTATAACATCTAGAGTTATACTAACTAAAGCAATTAAAGAAAATTGAACTAAAAAAATTAAGTAGACTGGAAATAGGATCCCGATCAAGTCAGTCGATAAATCTTGAAATGAGATATGCCCTGCAATAATCAAAGGAAACTAGATGGTTTGGTCAAAATAAATTGTTGTTTTGACTAACTAGTTATCAATGACTTTAGAACTTCAATTCGAATCAACCAATCCGATATACTTTCCACGTTCATAGGAGTGCGTCTATGTTTTTGCTTTACGAATATGATATTTTTTGGGCATTTCTAATAATATCAAGTTTTATTCCTATTTTGGCATTTTTAATTTCTGGGATTTTAGCCCCGATTAGGAAAGGGCCGGAGAAACTTTCTAGTTATGAATCGGGTATAGAACCAATGGGCAACGCTTGGTTACAATTTAGAATTCGTTATTATATGTTTGCTCTAGTTTTTGTTGTTTTTGATGTTGAAACGGTTTTTCTTTATCCATGGGCAATGAGTTTTGATGTATTGGGCGTATCTGTATTTATAGAAGCTTTAATTTTCGTGCTTATCTTAATTGTTGGTTTAGTTTATGCATGGCGGAAGGGAGCATTGGAATGGTCTTAGCTCCTGACTATTCAGACAATAAAAAGA